TACGCTATATTATGTTATGCTTAAAAAAACCCGAATGGATAAAAAAAAAAAACACACAGATATGACGTTTCACGATATATATAGTAGTGGGGGATTATGGGACAAAAAATAAATCCACTTGGTTTCAGACTTGGTGCAACCCAAGGTCATCATTCTCTTTGGTTTGCACAACCAAAAAATTATTCCGAGGATCTACAAGAAGATCAAAAAATACGAGATTGTATCAAAAATTATGTACAAAAAAATCTGAAAATATCCTCTAATGTCGAGGGAATTGCACGTATAGAGATTCAAAAAAGAATCGATTTGATTCAGGTCATAATCTATATGGGATTCCCCAAGTTATTAATAGAAGATAGGACTCGAAAAATCGAAGAATTACAGTTCAATGTACAAAAAGAACTCAATTGTGTAAACCGAAAGCTCAACATTGCTATTACAAGAATTGTAAACCCTTATGGGCACCCCAATATTCTTGCAGAATTTATAGCCGGACAATTAAAGAATAGAGTTTCATTTCGCAAAGCAATGAAAAAAGCTATTGAATTAACTGAACAGGCAGGTACAAAAGGAATTCAAGTACAAATTGCAGGGCGTATCGACGGAAAAGAAATTGCACGTGTCGAATGGATCAGAGAAGGTAGGGTTCCTCTCCAAACCATTCGAGCCAAAATAGATTATTGTTCCTACGCAGTTCGAACTATCTATGGGGTTTTAGGTATCAAAATTTGGATATTTGTAGACGAGGAATAATAAGCATTTACTTGACTTGTACTTAGTTCTATTTAGTGATAAAAAAAAAATGAACAATTCTATAAGGTTGAATAAAAATTCGATTAATCGTTTGATATAATTGCTATGCTTAGTGTGTGACTCGTTGGTTTTTTTAGGATTAGGATTCAAAAAAATGGAACAACCCATAATACGAACTAATAACTATAGAACTAATAACCAACTCATCGCTTCGCATTATCTGGATATAAAGAAAGAACCAGTCAAAATATGATATATAAGTCATATCATTGTAGCAACTGAAATCTTTTTTGCATAAACAAAAAATAAAAGTATACAGATAAATGGAAAGGCGAGAGAAAGATAGAAAAAGAATATCAACGATATATGATTCCAATATGTACGGTCTATGAGTCATCTCATAAAAGGGAATGTAATAAAGCATCAATACTGAATTGATCCATAATTAGACAAATACGTGGATAGAACCAAAAATCAAGAGCCCCGAGTCAATAAAGACTGAGAAGGTTGACTCAAAAACGAATTTAATTAGGGGCTCCATTGTAAAATTCAGACCTAACCATTACTCGAGAGGTGGTGGGAACGACAGAACCTGTGAATGCATAAGATTCTATTGAAAACGAATCCTAATGGTTCATTGGGTAGGATGGCGGAACGAACCAGAAACCAATTCATTTTTTTTTTTTGAAAGGTCATGTCATAGACTAATCTTACAACTGAATGTTGAAAGAGTAAATATTCGCCCGCGAATTTTTTTTTTAGAAATTTGAGTCAATTTGATAGGATAATAAAAAGCAAAACAAAATAAAGATTCTTTATAACGTTATACCTAATACCTAAACGACATTATCTAAAAATAGAATACGTGTTTAATTATATATCAAAAGATAAAAAAAAATTATATTAAATGATATTTCAAAGAATCCCCCGATTCAATATATTATTCACCACGTATATTATTTTTTAATCCTTTAATTCGCGAGGAGCTGGATGAGAAGAAACTCTCATGTCCGGTTCTGTAGTAGAGATGGGTGGAATTGATAAACAACCATCAACTATAACCCCAAAAGAACCAGATTCCGTAAACAACATAGAGGAAGAATGAAAGGAATATCTTATCGAGGTAATCGTATTTGCTTTGGTAGATATGCTCTTCAAGCGCTTGAACCCGCTTGGATCACATCTAGACAAATAGAAGCGGGTCGGCGAGCAATGACACGAAATGCACGCCGCGGTGGAAAAATATGGGTACGTATATTTCCAGACAAACCCGTTACAGTAAGACCTACAGAAACACGTATGGGTTCGGGGAAAGGATCTCCCGAATATTGGGTAGCTGTTGTTAAACCCGGCAGAATACTTTATGAAATGAGCGGAGTAGCAGAAAATATAGCCAGAAGGGCTATTTCAATAGCGGCATCCAAAATGCCTATACGAACCCAATTCATTCTTTCGGTATAGGATAGGAAGAACCAAAGGAAATCGTTTTTTGTATAAAAAAACAATTGCAGGTTTCTTGTTTTGTTTTGAACAAACAATATTTCTTTTTTTTATTTCACCCTTTACATTGAAAAAGACAAAAAAAAACGATATGATTCAACCTCAAACCCATTTGAATGTAGCGGATAACAGCGGGGCCCGAAAATTGATGTGTATTCGAATCATAGGAGCTAGTAATCGACGATATGCTCATATTGGTGACGTTATTGTTGCTGTAATCAAAGAAGCAGTACCAAATACACCTCTAGAAAGATCGGAAGTGGTCCGAGCTGTAATTGTACGTACTTGTAAAGAACTCAAACGCGACAACGGTATGATAATACGATATGATGACAATGCTGCAGTTGTTATTGATCAAGAAGGAAATCCAAAAGGAACCCGGATTTTTGGCGCGATCCCCCGGGAATTAAGACAGTTAAATTTCACTAAAATCGTTTCATTAGCACCTGAAGTATTATAAGGGAAGACCGTGATGTAGTTTATAGTATTTGAATGAAATAGATTAATTTAATTAGTAGATTGTTTATATATCACGTATATACCTTTAATAATTCATAAATATTTATGAATTCAAAAAAAAAAGAAAAAGAGCATGTTGATTATATCAAAATTCGGGGGCAACAATAATCTTAGTTTATCATGAGTAAAGACACTATTGCTGACATAATAACCTCTATACGAAATGCTGACATGAATGAAAAAAGAACAGTTCGAATACCATCTACTTACATCACTGAAAATATTGTTAAAATCCTTTTACGAGAAGGTTTTATTGAAAACGTGAGAAAACATCAAGAAAGCAATAAATATTTTTTAGTTTTAACCCTACGACATAGGAGAAATAGGAAAGGAGCGTATAGAACTGTTTTAAATTTAAAACGGATCAGCCGGCCTGGCCTACGAATCTATTCTAACTATCAACGAATTCCGAGAATTTTAGGCGGAATGGGGATTGTAATTCTTTCTACTTCTCGAGGTATAATGACAGACCGAGAGGCTCGAATAGAAGGAATCGGCGGAGAAATTTTGTGTTATATATGGTAATCTTTCTGATAGCCGAATTATATGCGGAACTTGCCTATTTGTTTTGTGAAAAAAAAAGGTAAAAAGGTAGGTTTCTAATACTATGCCTCTTAGATTCGTTGATACTTCAAGGCCGTTTTCCCTGGAATGAAAGAAAAAAAAAAGATTCGCGAGGTTTTAATTACTGAACTACGTCCCAATGGTATGTATGTTTCGAGTTCGTTTATATAATGAAAATCTGATTCTGGGTTTTGCTTCGGGAAGGGTTCAACGTAATTTTATACGTATACTACCAGTAAATAGAATCAAAATTGTGGTAAGTTCTTATGATTCAACTAAAGGACATATAATTTGTATACTCTTTTGTATACTCTAAAGTAAAGACTCACATAATTAGGTGGTTTTTTCAATTTCAACATTCTTTCGTGGGGATACAATTCGAAGTTAAAGATTTTAAGAAACTTATTTTCTTCCAATTAAGTAGATTCAGAATTAAGAAAAGGAGTGACAAATATGAAAATAAGGGCCTCTGTTCGTAAAATTTGTGAAAAATGTCGATTGATCCGTAGGCGGGGACGAATTATAGTAATTTGTTCCAACCCGAGACATAAACAAAGACAAGGATAATCTTTCTAAAACAAAAAGGACTCCCGAAATCTAAAGGACCTGATGTACAGATGTACAAAAAAATCAGTAAAAAACCAGGATCTGTTTTGACATGAAATGGATATATCCATATATCTCTGACTTATATTTATGAGATGATAAAATATGGCAAAACCTATACCAAAAATTGGTTCACGTAGAAATAGACGTATTGGTTCACGTAAGAATGTGCGTAGAATACCAAAGGGAGTTATTCATGTTCAAGCAAGTTTCAACAATACCATTGTGACTGTTACAGATGTACGAGGTCGAGTAATTTCTTGGTCCTCCGCCGGTACTTGTGGATTCAAGGGTACAAGAAGAGGGACACCATTTGCCGCCCAAACCGCAGCGGGAAATGCTATTCGGACAGTGGTGGATCAAGGTATGCAACGAGCAGAAGTCATGATAAAGGGCCCGGGTCTCGGGAGAGATGCGGCATTAAGAGCTATTCGTAGAAGTGGCATACTATTAAGTTTCATACGGGATGTAACCCCTATGCCACATAATGGCTGTAGGCCCCCCAAAAAAAGACGTGTGTAAACATTGAAGAGATTTCAAGAGAAATAAATAATTCAATGATTTGATCAAATAATATTACTATGGTTCGAGAGAAAGTAACAGTATCTACTCGGACACTACAGTGGAAGTGTGTTGAATCAAGAGCAGACAGTAAGCGTCTTTATTATGGACGCTTTATTCTGGCCCCACTTATGAAAGGCCAAGCCGATACAATCGGCATCGCGATGCGAAGAGCCTTACTCGGAGAAATAGAAGGAACATGTATTACACGTGCAAAATCTGAGAAAATACCACATGAATATTCTACCATCGTAGGTATTCAAGAATCTGTACATGAAATTTTAATGAATTTGAAAGAAATTGTATTGAGAAGTAATCTGTATGGAACTCGTAACGCGTCTATTTGTGTCAAGGGTCCTGGATATGTAACTGCTCAAGACATTATTTTACCACCCTCTGTGGAAATCGTTGATAATACACAGCATATAGCTAATCTAACAGAACCCATTAATTTGTGTATTGAATTACAAATCGAGAGGAATCGTGGATATCGTATA